TTTTATGAAATACAAGATGCCTATTGAATGATAGGAAATTAATCTTAAAATAAATGGATGGATAAGGCATATTTGTACCCTCGGTTCTAGATCAATCGATCAAAGTAATTGGCCTTTTATTCGTATTATGCGTGGTTTAAAAATGAAAGACAATCGAATTAGGAATTCGTTGAAATTTTCAATTTAGGAAGATACTTTCATTTTGGATGAGCCGAGCCACTAGAATAGAATGAACCAATAAAATTTTGTATCATGAACTTTGTGTCGCGAATATCACTTATATGGACTCTAGAAAGTCATGTAATGTAGGGGGGGGGGGTAAATGACGAAATAGAAAAAAAAGAAATGAGACGAAATAGGATTCTATTTGTCCTCTAATCTGAAATATATCTTTTCGAGTTTCCTACTTTACCTCCCCTCTACTTTATCATCCTTTTTTCGTCTTTCAACTAATTAATTCCACTTTTTTGAATATGAAGTATTCATATTGTTTTTCAATGCGAAGCGACACGGTCTAACCAAACAAACGTATACCCAAATAAACAAAGAAAAAACTCTTTCACATCTTTTTAGCTAATCTTTTCCCATCTATCAAGTATATGTCTAGACATCTCGAGGTCTAAGTTCCCTATGTGTCATGATCTAAACAATTCATTAATATGTATATTCATCCATATCAATGAATCTCTAGAATGGATACTCATCTAAATCTAAATAAATCGTGTGCCAGGAACCAGATTTGAACTGGTGACACGAGGATTTTCAGTCCTCTGCTCTACCGACTGAGCTATCCCGGCCTTTCGCGCCGCAGTATCTACTCATGTTATTAGATAACAGGTTTCTATGTCAATTAAATAAAAGGCGAAAGGATATTACAAAGTGTTATCTAGGCCTCAGAAGTTCTTGGATCTAGAAGACTTTGTATGTCAGTTTTAGTACAATAAAGAATATATATTGTGAATCATTCAAAAAAGTGGAATACTCATCATTTGCTCAAAGCTGGTCATTTGTACATCTATCATTTCTATCACAAGACTTTTTAATAATAAAAAAAATTATGCTCAGATACCTTTATGGAAAGAAGAGTAAATTAGGAGGAGAACCAATTTTGAACCGTTAACGAAAAAGAGGATAACTAGTTAGAGAATCAAATGAGCTTTTTTGGGGATAGAGGGACTTGAACCCTCACGATTTATAAAGTCGACGGATTTTCCTCTTACTATAAATTTCATTCTTGTCGGTATTGACATGTAGAATGGGACTCTATCTTCATTCTCATCCAATTGATTGGTTCTTCAAAAGATCTATCAGACACGGGGTAAATTTTAAATATGAATTTATGAAATTCATATTCGATTCTTTCTTCAACTTGGAATCAATTCACAACAATTATTCCATTTTTTTATTTTTATATGAATATGAAAAAAATGTATTCGGGTCATCATTAATTCTTTATTTTCGATACAGTATAGTATTTAATTTTTCAGTACGTATACATATGTATATACGTTTCTTCTTCATCCTTTTTGGAGGAGTAATCCTTATAACAATGCAACGAAGTCAACGCCATTTGTTAGAATAGCTTCCATTGAGTCTCTGCACCTATCCTTTTTTTATTTGGAAAGCGGGAGTTGGCTCAGGATTGCCCATTTTTCTTAATTCCAGGGTTTCTCTGATTTTGAAAGTTCTCACTTAGTAGGTTTCCATACTAAGGCTCAAACGAATTAAGTCCGTAGCGTCTACCAATTTCGCCATATCCCCTTTTTTGATTCAAATCTCAGTTTAATGTACTCTTCCTTAGTTATTTCTTTTTTGATTATCCTCAAATCGTTGAATTGATTATATACCAATTCATATACCGAAAGGAACTTATTTATTTGTCTAGTTTCTTTCATCTCTACTAGGAGTTCATTTTTGATATGGGCCAATCACAACTAATTCTATATATTTTTTTCTCTTCAATTCAATATAAATTTATACCACCATATATATGATCCCTTTTCTTTTTTTTCCTATGTAATTTTGAATACTTAAAAGGTCGATTCTTTTCTTTTTTTCGTTCTAGTCTTTGAATCAAAGCATAATATCTATATGAATATTCTATTTTTATGTTATTCTTTATCATACCATTCTATTTATTTTATTTTTTCTTAAGGTAGATTCCTATAACTAAAATGGAAATTCATTCATTTTAATTAATGCATTTCATAATCTATTTTTTGTTTATTTCAAAAAATCTAATACAAATCTAATATAATATTGAATACTAATAATTCAAAAAAATTCGAATTTGAAAATATATAAAATATATAATATATAAATATATATATATAATAATATATATAAAAATATATATAAATATAATAATGTATAAAAATAAAATTTTTTCACTATGGATTTCAAATTGATTTCATTTGAACTATTCATAAACAAATAGTTCAAATCTAAGATATATTTTTTTTAATTACTATGGATGTAAAACTTCTCTTATGCGAGCCCGCTTAGCTCAGAGGTTAGAGCATCGCATTTGTAATGCGATGGTCATCGGTTCGATTCCGATAGCTGGCTTTTATCTATTTGTTCGATTTCTATTTTTTATATGAATATGAGTGAAACATGTTTCTTCAAAATCAAAGAAGAAAGACACCTTTTCTTTGTCAAAGGGTTTATGGTTTTTTATGTTGTATAAACTTACACCTATGAATAAAAGTTCAATGAAATAAAAGTTCAATGAAAGAGTTTAATTTCGGAAAAATAACTCAACTCAGAAAAGGATTTTTTATTATTTTCTAGTTTCGATATTTTCGAATCTATTATTTTCTAATATACATAATTAACATAATTATATTATCTATATTTAGAAATAGTTGAATTCTAAAAAAAAATTGTAATCAAATAAAAACTTTTTTTAGAAATGAAATTCTAAAAAAATAAAAATAGAAAAAGGGGCTGGCTTCGGATATTTATACAATTCATCTGATTATTCTTTGTAGTACAATATTTCAGAAATTTATTATTTAGTTCAGTTTTAATTTCGGTTTTTACTAAAATGAAATATCAATAAAAAAAAGAAGGAGTCTTTATGTCGCGTTACCGAGGTCCTCATTTCAAAAAAATACGCCGTCTAGGAGCTTTACCCGGACTAACTAATAAAAAGCCTAAAGTTGGAAGCGATCTTAGAAACCAATCGCGTTCCGGAAAAAGATCTCAATATCGTATTCGGCTAGAAGAAAAACAAAAATTACGTTTTCATTATGGTATTACAGAACGACAGTTGTTGAAATACTTTCGTATAGCTAGAAAAGCCAAAGGGTCAACAGGTCAGGTTTTACTCCAATTACTTGAAATGCGTTTGGATAACATCCTTTTTCGATTAGGTATGGCTCCTACTATTCCTGGAGCACGCCAATTAGTTAACCATAGACATATTTTAGTTAATGGTCGTATAGTAGATATACCAAGTTATCGTTGCAAACCCCAAGATATTATTATGGCGAGGGAGAAACAAAACTCCAAATCTCTCGTTCAAAATTATCTGGATTCATCCCCTCCCGGGGAATTGCCAAAACATTTGACTCTTCACCCATTCCCATATAAAGGATTAGTCAATCAAATAATAGATAATAAGTGGGTCGGTTTGAAAATAAATGAATTACTAGTCGTAGAATATTATTCTCGCCAGACTTAAACCTACCTTTATCAAAAAGGGTTTCGAAAAATTTGGCTTCCTTCGTGTTTGTACTAAAGTAAATTGATGTAAGATTAAGGTAAGGATTTTGGTCTGAATTTTCTCCTACCCATCCTTGTCCACCTTTTCCAGTATTTTTCGTACCACAGCAATTAGAAAAAAATCGATAGAAAAATCTAAGAAGGATCTAACTGCTATAATAATGGTATCTCCTGGTGTTTTATTTGTTACGGTCAACAATGTTGGTGAATTGAGTGAAATGCAGGTACGGAAAGAGAGGGATTCGAACCCTCGGTAAACAAAAGTCTACATAGCATTTCCAATGCTACGCCTTGAACCACTCGGCCACCTCTCCTTTACAATGATTATGACCCAGAACCCAAATAAATAGCGAGTTATGAATATTTCATATTTTCTTTAATGAAAGTTTTTTCTTGTGCTTGTCAAAGGCTAAACTCAAAAAAATCGACTCAATATTTGCAAATATGATGTTCCCGCCCTTTTTGAATATGATATTTATACCATATCAGAAAAAATCAATGAATTGGAAGGAATCAATAGATTGAGGGTTTTACTTTTTTTATAGACTATGATTAATGGATACCTTCAATCATGATTCCATTCCATTTAAACTCAACTTCGATTCCATATTGGTAGTTATTCTAGTTACATCGTAGAATATTATTTTCCCTTCCTCTTTGGATCATAATTCAATCAAAGCCCTTTTTTGACTTAATGCATAGGAAGAATTCCTTGATTCTTCAGTTTCAATGAAATAGGAATAGTTTCATTGGTATACTACTCTATTTGGATTGGATGAATTCGAATTAGATTCCAATATTTCTTATTTATTCTTGCAAAAAGTATACTTTTGAGTATTTGATTCTAGCGAAATAGTAGTATAAGTCTCGTATCTTCATTTCTTTTATTTTTTGAAATGAATCCATTTTTATGCTATTTTGTATTGTATAATTCCTTTGTTTGTAGGATCATTTTCCCACGAGGGGTAATGAGAAGAATTGTAGAATGGATTGTTACCTATGTCTAGATCGCGGACAAATGGAAATTTTATTGATAAGACCTTTTCAGTTGTGGCCAATATTTTATTAAGAATAATTCCAACAACTTCAGGAGAAAAAGAGGCATTTACCTATTACAGAGATGGTGTGATTTGATTCTTTTTTTTTACAAAAAACTTAAAAACATAAAAGTTGAATATAGAAAAAACTTATTATTTATAGGTTATTGAAAAAAAATCTACGCTTGTTGAAGGTGAAGTTTAGAAATAGAACAATTCCTTCTGTCGTGTATCCCCGATTGATGCAGCCTCATATGCTTCCATTATCCATTTTAGTATTGAGCGAAAGGTTACACCTATTGGTTCTATATTACATGTCAATCCCACTCTATTAGTATTAATAGGCAGCACGAGAGAAAAGCACTACACCTAGAAATCAACAAGATGAAAGCTTTGTTAAAAATAACTTATACCCTTTCCTTATTTGGATTGGTAAAAGAATGGTTGGGACAACAAACATCCATCTCGTTCGTACTTTGGATACTCGTATAACCATCAAAGACTGTTGAAGTGACTAATTCCTGGAAATTAGGGGGCGTTGAGAACAAAGAAATTTTTGGAGTTACCTTTTCTATTTAGTAACAACACATTTGATGTTAACAGAAGTTCTTTCGCAGGAAGGTTGGCTAGAAATTTCATGCAAAAACACTAGCTCCACTCAATTCATAATGAGAATACAATACATGGAATCAAAAACCGATTGAAATATTCTCATTATGAATTAAATTTTAAGGGAGGAGCCGTATGAGGTGAAAATCTCATGTACGGTTCTGGAACGGAGATTCTTTGAATCGAATGACGACCGTAACGGATGTCAGCCCAATCTGAAGGAAATTATGCAGAAGCTTTACAGAATTATTATGAAGCTATGCGGCTAGAAATTGATCCCTATGATCGAAGTTATATATTATATAACATAGGCCTTATTCATACAAGTAATGGGGATCATACGAAAGCTTTAGAATATTATTTTAGGGCACTCGAACGAAACCCATTCTTACCACAAGCATTTAATAATATGGCCGTGATCTGTCATTACGTGCGACTATCTCCACTATAGAAAGATAAAAGGAAAGAAAGACCAAAAACCGGTTAGTAAATACGAATACATACGAAAAAGAAAGTAGGCTCTCTACATATACATCGTCCAAAACAACGATTTTTATGAGCTGTAGCAAAAAAAACTTCACAGGAGTCGAAATATGAAGAAATTAAGATATGCCTAGATACTTTATTCTATGGATAAAAAATCGAATTGCTAGAAAGGAAGCGCCGTAAAGATCAATTAACGAGGTTTGGATAAATACCTTATGATTAAGAAAAGAACTGCTTACTTATACCATTACCATAATATAATACAAATAAAAGTTAGGAATCTGCTTATGTAATAGAGGTGATCCACTCAGGTATTGAGCAGCGGTGTAGGATCAGATCCCAAAGATAGTAAGTTTTTTCTTTCTTATGAAGGAAGGAAAGACTTTTGCAAGAATTCTATATCAATCAATTTCGATATGAAACCGAGATAGTTACTTTGCAGAAAATCGTAATGAAAGGAAGAAATGTCCATCCTTTCTTTATTCTGCTGAAGGTGGGATAAAAGATAAAACAAGGATTATGATTCTAAATAATCATTCAAGTTTGAAACTTATGCAATTACCTCTTTTGGTTAACCCGAAACCAAAAAGTGAGATAGAAATCTCATTCAGTTCGAGAGTTAAAATGAATACCAAAAGAGTTGACTGCTGAGCCGTATGAGGTAGGAAACTCTCAAGTACGGTTCTAAGGGAAGGAACCTTCTATTCCGACCGGGGAGAGCAGGCCATTCGACAGGGAGATTCTGAAATTGCGGAGGCTTGGTTCGATCAAGCCGCTGAGTATTGGAAACAAGCTATAGCGCTTACTCCTGGTAATTATATTGAAGCACATAATTGGTTGAAGATCACGAGGCGTTTCGAGTAAAATTTTTCGAATTTTTGATCTTTTAGAATTAATGTTGTACCTCTGAGTCAAATCAAATTTCGTCGGGAATAACCAATCAACGAATTTCATTATATCTCTTCTTACTCAGTAATTCTAGTTTGTTTGGTATTTCATCGGTCTAAAGAATACACAGATCCAGTACAGAATAGATTTAGTTTTTTTCGGCTATTAGCTATTATAATGTTATTTTAGTAGATTATTGAAATTCGATTTAGAATTAATTAAAATAGTATTTTTTTTTTTTCATTTTCAAGAATCTATATTTCACATTAGATTACAGTTTCTTAATTATCATTATTAGACAGAATTAGAGAATAGAGAATTCTAATATGTATATTTCATTTTTAAATGAAATATACATATTGTATTGCAATTAATTCTAATTAATTTGATTCGATAGAATAATCGAAATACTAAATTAAAATAACTCAAAAAAATAAGAAAAAACCTTCGAATATCTAAATCCAGATACCGGACAGAATCTCTGTAAAACATTAAGGGATTCTGTTTAAGACCTTCTAATTAATTAAGATTAAGAATAGGCTAGGTTGTACAAAAAAATGATTTTTTATGTCAATCCAAAGCCCAGAAAAGTTTTCGAATAAAAAAAGTGTCCGTTGAGCGCCTCACGGCTATGTCATAATAGATCCGAACACTTGCCTTGTCTCGACTTCCCGATCATAACTGTTCTAGTGAATAACTAAAGAAACTCGAAAGCTGGGAGATAGAAGAGAAAGAAACGAATTCTAAATAT